GAATTGGGAAAACTTAAAGAAGAGAAAACTTATTTTTGGTTTGAAAAACCTATTGTAACTTTTCTTTTCGATTATAAACGATGGAACCGCCCATTGAGATATTTAAAAAATGATAGGTTTGAAAATGCTATACGAAATGAAATGGCACAATATTTTTTTTATATATGCCCAAATAAAGGAAATTATATAATAATAAATAATAAAAAAAAAATGGATACAAAAACAAAATACAAGAATAGATAAGACGAAATTCGCCCACCTCCCATATATTTAATCCCTTCACCCATAAAGAAACTAACAACACCAATCCCATTTATCATTCCATCAATTATATGTCTATCAAAAAACTGAACTAGTTTAACTAATTCTCTTACATTTCCAGTAAAAATCTTAGTATAAAAAATATCTATATAACCACGATTATATGACCAGTTATATATCACATTTTTTATTAGGTCCAAGAAAATTATCTTGCGGTTCTTCTTCACAAATGAATTGACTAAGCTCAAATTCTGTAGAGATGAATAAACGGATCCATATAAAATGGATGCTATAAATAATCCAAAAAAGGCTATACTTACTGAAAAAACTGCATTTTTAAAAAAATCATAAAAATCCGAAGACTCGTTTTGATGGAAAAATTTTGTAGATGGAGTTAACCACTTTGACAATAGATCGGGATCTATTCTACCAAAATCAATTCCGATTGATCCAATGAATAAAGTAAATAATACCAATATAAGCATGGAAAACAACATAGTATTGTCCGACTCGTGAGGATAGGTGTAAGTATGTTTATTTCTAAAGTAAGTACTAAAGTATCGTACTCCATTTTGAAAATTATTTTCAATTTGATATGTATTTTTTGAAAAAAAAGAAACCTTAGTATTCATTGTTGAAAACAGTAAATTTTTATTTATTTCTTTTGGTATTTCTTTTCCCCATAAAGATATTGAATAGAAAGAATTATTTTTAGCGCTACTGTAATTTTGAAAATGAATACGCAAATGCCCATCAAAGGTAAGTAAATACATTCGAAACATATAAAATGCAGTGACTCCTGCTGCGAATGAAGCGATTATTGCGAAAATTGGTGAATACAACCAACTATCATTAAGAATTTCGTCTTTCGACCAAAAACAAGCAAGAGGTGGAATACCACAAAGAGAAAGTGTACCTAATAAAAAAGTAATTCTTGTAATCGGAATATATTTTGTTAACCCCCCCATAAGAACCATATTTTGACTTTTATCTGGTGAAAATCCAACAATGGATTCCATTGAATGAATAATGGATCCAGATCCTAAAAACAATAAAGCTTTCGAATAGGCATGAGTGATTAAATGGAATAAAGCAGCCCTATAAGAACCTATACCCAGAGCTAACATAATATAACCCAATTGAGACATGGTAGAATAAGCTAAACTTCTTTTAATATCTCTTTGAGCAAGAGCCAAAGTAGCTCCTAATAGTACTGTTATTACACCTATTAAGGAAATAAGATTCATTATGTAAGGTATGACTATGAAAAGAGGAAGAAGCCGAGCTATAAGAAAAATTCCTGCTGCTACCATAGTAGCAGCATGTATAAGAGCCGAAATAGGAGTGGGTCCTTCCATAGCATCAGGTAACCATATGTGAAGGGGAAATTGTGCAGATTTAGTAACTGCGCCGAGGAATAAAAAAGAAGCACAAAGAATAACAAATAAAGAATCTACTCCATTATTATGAATTAAATTAGTGACTATTTCGAACAAATCTCGAAATTCTAAACTACCCGTTATCCAATAAAATCCTAAAATTCCTAATAATAAACCAAAATCCCCTATACGATTGGTTACAAAAGCTTTTTGGCAAGCACTTGCTGCAATTGGTCGTGTGAACCAAAAACCTATTAATAAATATGAACACATTCCTACAAGTTCCCAAAAAATATAAATTTGTATCAAATTAGAACTAGTAACTAATCCCAACATAGAAGTATTGAAAAAACTCATATAAGCAAAAAATCTCAAATATCCTTGATCATGAGACATATAATTATCACTATAAATAAGAACCATGATTCCAACAGTAGTAATTAATATTGACATAATAGAAGTAAGCGGATCAATCAAGTGTCCGAACTCTAAAGAAAAATCATTATTGACAGTCCAAGACCATAGATATTGATAGATAAAATTTCCGTTTATTTGCTGAATAGAAAGATTAACAGAAAACACCATAGCTATAGTTAGCATCAAAACGCTCGGAAAAGCCCACATACGTCGAATATTTTTTGTTGCTGCAGGAATAAGCAGAAGTCCAAATCCTATTAACATAGTAACAGGAAATGGAAGAAAAGGTATTATCCATGCATATTTATATGTATGTTCCATAAAAAAACACAAATTTTCGTTTTTTTCTTATAATTATTTCCGATTCACCAATTTTTATTGCTTTTGAAGAAAACAATAAAAAAATTAACAAAAAAAGATATGAAACCTTAAATATTCTTATTTTACATTTTTCTTACTTTTTTCAGATATTTGAAAAATTTGAAAAAGTTATAATTTGTTGCTTAAATGCTTTGCCCAAATAGCTCGATATAGAGTAATTTTTTAGTTATTCATTTTTTTACTCAAAAAATATTTTTTGATAAAAAAAAATGAGAATATGATATTTTCAAAAATTTTGCAACTATAATAGAATTCTATTCTAGTAATATGTAACCATATCATATACTATAGTAAGCAAAGTAAAAGTAAGCAAAGTAAACAAAAATAACTATACCAATACCAGTAGAATATGGATATGGATATATAGTATGCATTAATAAATCAACTAATTCTTCTAGTCATTTTTTTTTTGTAATAATTACCTAATTTATATTTTTTGTAGAATTGATTGATTGGCTTTCAATCCAATAAGATAAGAAAATATCAGAAATCTTATAAAACTCCTTACTTCTTATATTCTAGAGCTGAAATAAAAAAAAAATTTAAAATGAAAGTTCCTTTTTTAGTTAACGGAATGTCTTGTTTAACATATTAACTACTAGAAAATTCCTTTTAAAATTTTACTTTATTTTCTTCTATTTTTTCCTAGTTTATTATATATGTAACACACATGTATATATATATAAACAATATATTTGTATTGTTTATATTATAAAAAAAAAGATTATCGACGGAATTAAATATAATATAAAAAATGACTAAGACTAAAAAAAATCCATATTGAGAAATACATGTCTTTCACATACAACAATAAAAAGGAATAACTCTTTTTTTTTATGGCAGTTCCAAAAAAACGTACCTCTATATCAAAAAAACTTATTCGTAGAAATATTTGGAAGAAAAAGGGAATTTTAGTTGCAATAAAAGCCTTTTCTTTAGCAAAGTCAGTTTCTACGGGAAATTCAAAAAGTTTTTTTGTGCGGCAAACAAATAAGAAAATCTTGGAATAATTTGAATTCCGTGATTTAAAGAACTTTTCCATATTTAGAATATGAAAAATTTGCATTCACTTATGTATTGACCTCCTCAAGATTAGTTAAAACTAGCAGCTATTTTATGTCGAATACTAACTTATCTGTCTGCTAGTTTGGTTCTAAGTATTATTTTATTTCTTTTCCTAGTAGAAAATTTTTTTTGCATTAGGAAAAGAAATAAAATGCAATTATGATGAATATTAAAACTATTTTGTTTTATTATTATTATATGTCTATCTGAAGATCAAATTAAATTGGTTTTGTTTACTAAATATTATCCTATATTTAAATTATGTACATAACAAACAACAAAGAGTATATAAAGAAAGAGTATATATATAGTTTTATATAATTAATTAACATTATATATATTTTCTATATAATTAGAATAATTAATGAAATTACATTAAGTACATTAAAAAGTAGACTAAAAACAAGATTTTTAGAAAAAGAGTCCTTTAATTTCTAATTTAATTTATTAAATTTAGTAATTACATTTTGATATGTATAAAATCCTATTTATTTAATTTATATTTATTTTTGAAAAAAAAAAAATATCTTTCTAAGTTTTCTAAGTGTTATTAAAAATTTAAAGAATACTTTTGTTTAAACAAAAGAGTTTAAAAGAACCCTTAATTCATCCATTCTAATGTTTCCTAAAGTATAACTATATCGGATTCTAGAATCTACATCTAGACGATTCAACATGAATTGACTATTATTATTTCAAGTAAGCCGCTATGGTGAAATTGGTAGACACGCTGCTCTTAGGAAGCAGTGCTAGAGCATCTCGGTTCGAGTCCGAGTGGCGGCATACTCTAAAAGAGATAGAATGGATCTTATAATGTATTTAATTCCCGATTTCAATTCTGTAATGAGACCGTATGATATTTGCGACTTTAGAACATATATTAACTCATCTCTCTTTTTCGATCGTTTCAATTGTGATTGCGATTCATTTGATGACTCTATCAGTTCACGAAATCATCGGATTACGCCATTCGTCGGAAAAAGGAATGTTAGCTACTTTTTTTTCTCTACCAGGATTATTAGTTATTCGTTGGATTTCTTCGAGACATTTTCCATTAAGTAATTTATACGAGTCATTGATCTTCCTTTCGTGGAGTTTTTCCATTATTCATATGGTTTCCAAGCTATGGAATCATAAAAATGATTTAAGCACAATAACCGCGCCAAGTGCCATTTTTACTCAGGGTTTCGCTACATCTGGTCTTTCAAGTAAAATGCATCAATCAGCAATATTAGTACCTGCTCTACAATCTCAGTGGTTAATGATGCATGTAAGTATGATGTTATTGAGCTATGCGGCTCTTTTATGTGGTTCATTATTATCAGTCGCTTTTTTAGTCATTACATTTCGAAAAAACACCGATATTTTTTTTAGAAGCAAAAATTTATTAATTAAGTCATTTTTCTTTGGGAAGATCGAATACTTGAACGAAAAAAGAAGTGCTTTTAACAACACTTCTTTTCTTTCATTTCCAAATTATTATAAATATCAATTAATTCCGCGTTTGGATTATTGGAGTTATCGTGTTATTAGTTTAGGGTTTACCTTTTTAACCATAGGTATTCTTTCTGGAGCAGTATGGGCTAACGAAGCATGGGGGTCTTATTGGAATTGGGACCCCAAGGAAACTTGGGCATTTATTACTTGGACCATATTCGCGATTTATTCACATACTAGAACAAATCAAAGTTTGCACGGTACGAATTCGGCACTTGTAGCTTCTATAGGATTTCTTATAATTTGGATATGCTATTTTGGGATCAATCTATTAGGAATAGGTCTACATAGTTATGGTTCATTCACATAAAATCTAATTGAATTGCAGAAATTCCATGCGGAATAAATAAGACGTATATAACGAAAATTTGTGCAAGTTTTTGAGAACCGTTTGAATCTTAATTCAAATGGTTCTCAAAAACTTGGGATACATCTTTCTAATTCACTTTTTTTTTTTTCGTTGTACAGTGAATAGTTTCAAAAATCTTAAAATTGAAAATTATAAGACTTTCTATCTCATGAAGAAAAAAATTATCTATGAAAATAATTAGATAGGATAGCTTGTATCTTGTCAGCTGATAAAGAAAGAACGAAATCGGGATAAATACCAATTCCTATTACGGGTAAAAAGATACAGATTGAAACAAATAGTTCTCGTGGTCCAGAATCCACGAAATTTGAGTTTGGAACATTGAAAAAATTGTATCCATAGAACATCTGACGTAACATAGATAACAAATAAATAGGAGTTAATATCATTCCAATTGCCATTACAAGGGTAATTAATATTTTTGGCATTAAAAGATATTTTGGACTGGTAATTAGTCCAAAAAATACTACTAATTCCGCAACAAAACCACTCATTCCCGGCAATGCAAGAGAAGCCATCGAGAAACTACTAAACATAGTAAATATTTTTGGCATTGGAATGGATATCCCCCCCATTTCGTCGAGATAAACAAGACGTATTCTATCACAACTCATTCCTACCAAGAAAAAAAGTGCAGCACCAATAAATCCATGAGAGAGTATTTGTAAAACGGCTCCGTTGAGTCCCATGTCGGTTATAGAACCAATTCCTATAATTGTGAAACCCATGTGCGATACAGAAGAATAGGCTATTCTTTTTTTTTGATTGCGTTGACCAAGCGAGGTTGAAGCTGCATAAATTATTTGGATTGCCCCTACTATCATCAACCAGGGAGAAAATATAGAGTGAGCATGTGGAAATAATTCCATATTGATACGAATCAATCCATATGCTCCCATTTTTAATAAGATTCCCGCTAGAAGCATACATGTACTGTAATGTGCTTCTCCATGGGTATCTGGTAGCCATGTATGTAGGGGTATAATCGGCGATTTGACAGCATAAGCAATAAGAAAGCCCAAATAGAATATTATTTCTAATGTCACAGGATATGACTGATTAGCTAATCTGTCAAAATCTAATGTCGGTTCATTGGAACCATATAAACCCATACTTAGAACTCCTATTAAGAGAAAAATGGAACCCCCCGCAGTGTACAAAATAAACTTTGTAGCCGAGTACAAACGTTTCTTTCCTCCCCACATAGATAAAAGTAAGTAAACAGGAATTAATTCTAACTCCCACATGATAAAAAAAAGTAAAAGATCTCTAGAAGAAAATAATCCTATTTGACCACTGTACATTGCTAACATCAGGAAATAGAACAATCGCGAATTTCGAGTAACAGGCCAAGCTGCTAAAGCAGCTAAAGTAGTGATAAATCCTGTTAGTAAAATAGGTCCTATAGAAAGTCCGTCGATTCCCAGTCTCCAGTGAAAATTGAAAACATTTATCCATTTAGCATCCTCTTCTAATTGAATTAATGGATCGTCCAATTGGAAATGATAACAGAACACATAGGTTGTTATAAGGAGTTCTAATAAGCAAATACATATAGTATACCACCTAAATACCTTATTCCCCCTATGAGGTAGAAAGAAAATTGAGGAACCCGCGAATATTGGCAAAACTACAAGTATTGTTAACCAAGGGAAATAACTCATGATAAAGACAAGATACGTTTTGACCAAAAAGCCCGTGCTCAAAAGAATATATTTTCTTGAGTACGGGCTTTTGTCGGTAAAAAGGAATCAAATGATTCAAGTGGAATTTATTATAACGTATCAATAAGATAGACCCATGCTGCGAGTTGTTTCATGCCATAAATAAACACGGACACTCAAAAAATCTGTTGGACAGGCGGATTCACATCTTTTACAACCTACACAGTCTTCGGTTCTTGGCGCAGAAGCAATTTGCTTAGCTTTACATCCGTCCCAAGGTATCATTTCCAATACATCTGTGGGGCAGGCTCGTACACATTGAGTGCACCCTATACATGTATCATAAATTTTTACTGAATGTGACATTGGGTCTATAAATTCCAGTTTTGAACATAAAAAATTTTCGATCCGGTAAAGTAAAATAAAGTAAAAAACGAATTCTAAATTATATAATTATAAATTTTTTATATATTTATATTTTCTTTATATATAGAAACCAGACGAATCAATGATTTATCAAAAAAATCTTAAGAATCGAAATTTTTATAAATCTGTTCATGAGAAGGAACCAAGAGACTTTGATTTATCTTTCAACAACTATGATCATATGAGTCACATGAATTACACGTGCGACTTCACGTTGGCTAAGAGATCGTCAATATTTCAATATATTATAGTAATATATTGAAATATTTCTATACATATTAGTATTATTTGTAAATAAATATAATAAAAAAAAAACACTGAAATTATATTTTATAGAAAATTTTTTCTACAATTTCTATATATATTATATATTTATATGTATTTATATTATAGTTATGGCTAATTCTTCAACAAACTCGATTGATTAATACGAGTTGATTTTCTGTTACGATAGATCGACGAAACAATAGCTAGCCCAATAGCAGCTTCCGCTGCTGCAATGGCTATAATAAAGATTGAGAAAATCTCTCCTTTTAATTGGCGACTATCAAATATATCAGAAAATAGTACGAGATTAATATTAATCGAATTTAGTATAAGTTCAAGACACATAAGTGCTCTAACCATGTTTCGACTTGTGATCAATCCATAGATACCGATCGAAAATAAATAGACACTCAAAAAAAGTACATGTTCGAACATCATTGACTAACTCCTGATCAACCTCGACTCGTTTCAATATGAACAAAAATTCAACCAAGTTTATTGACTAGAACCGAGCAATTACAGAAAAAAGGGAATACTGACAGTAGATTAAACTAAAAATTTTTTTAATTCTAACTAAACTATTTATTATTGACGAGCCATAGTAATTGCGCCTATCAAAGAAACTAAAAGAATTATAGAAATGAGTTCAAACGGAAGATAAAAATCTGTTGATAAATGAATTCCAATTTGTTGAACGTTGCTTATAAAGTCTTGCTCTATAATCTGATTTGATCTTGTAGTCCAAATAATTCCGTACCATGACGTATCCGCGATAGTAGTAATTAGTGAAAAAAGAATACTTATACAAACCAGTGAAGTGACTCCATCTCCAATAGTCCAAAAATAGGAGTCGTTGGAATATTCTGAACCATTCACGAACATAACAGCAAATATGATTAAGACATTTATGGCTCCCACATAAATAAGAAGCTGAGCGGCAGCTACAAAATAGGAGTTTGATGGAATATAGAATAAAGATATACAAACAAGAACCGATCCTAACGAAAAAGCGGAATAAATTGGATTAGTAAACAATACTACTCCTAGACCTCCTAATATAAGAAATGATCCCAGAAATACTACAAGTATATCATGTATTGGTCCAGGTAAATCCATTATTATAAGAGAAAAATAAGTCAAAATATTTCATGACCTTACTAAATAGTCCAGGAAAGAGAGGGGTGTTCCCCTTATTTTTTTCTTATATATGATGAGTTTCTAATGGAATTAAATCTTAATATGGATGGATTACTGTGGATATAGATAAAGTTATTAAAATTATCGACTAATCTTTTATTTTTTCTTTTAGAAAGAAAGATTGTCATTTTTTAATATAGATAAAGTTTATTAAAATCATTAAGAAAACACATATTCGCAGTTTAAATCGAAGAGTGATTCTCAACAATTAATAGTTAATAAGATAAGTTTATTAGTTTCTGACAAAAAAAGGCGACTTGTTTCCCTTTATCTTTATATAAAAAATATATTAGTAATCAGTAATCGTTCTTGAATCAAGGGGTTTATCTTTATCCATTTTGATTTGACTGGAATTCATAATTGTTTGAATTGTGTAATCTCCAATTACTGACATTGGTAACCGACCTAATGCAATTTGATTATAATTTAATTCGTGACGATCATAAGTTGAAAGTTCATATTCTTCAGTCATCGATAAACAGTTTGTTGGACAATACTCGACACAATTACCACAAAATATACAGACTCCAAAATCAATACTATAATTAAGCAATTGTTTCTTTTTAATCTCTCTTTTAAACCTCCAATCAACAACGGGTAGATCTATGGGACATACACGAACACATACCTCACAAGCAATACATTTATCAAATTCAAAGTGAATTCGACCGCGGAAACGTTCTGATGTGATCGATTTTTCATAAGGATATTGAATAGTTACAGGTAAACGATTTGTATGGGATAGGGTAATTATGAAACTTTGACCAATGTACCTTGCAGCTCGTATTGTTTGTTGACCATAATTTATGAACCCGGTCACCATAGGGAACATATTGTGGATCTCCTTGAATAATTTGATGTTTCTTTTTCTTGTTTAAGATCGGTTATGAATGGAGAATATCGTTATCTTATTCTATTCTTTATAGGTAAATAAGTTGGGAAGAAGTTGTCAATAATAGATTACCCAGAGAAATAGGTAAAAGAAATTTCCATCCAAAATTTAAAAGTTGGTCCATTCTCAGCCTAGGTAAAGTCCATCTTGCTGTAATAGGAATGAACAAAAACAAATAAGCTTTAGCTAATGTAATAAAAATACCAATTGTTATTCCAAAAACTCCTGTCATTTTATTTATTCCGAAAAGTTCAGGAATAGATATATACGGAATAGAAAAATTCCACCCGCCTAAGTAAAGAACTGTTATAAATAACGAAGAAACTAATAAATTTAGGTAAGAAGCAAGGTAAAATAGAGCGTATTTAATACCCGAATATTCTGTTTGATAACCTGCTACTAATTCCTCCTCCGCTTCTGGTAAATCAAAAGGTAATCTCTCACATTCTGCTAGAGAAGAAATTAGAAAAACAACAAACCCTATAGGCTGACGCCACAGATTCCACCCCCAAAAACCATATTTTGACTGTGCCTCAACTATATCAACTGTACTTGAACTGTTAGATAATCATAGTCGGTAATAACATTACTGTTCGTATCGCTATTTCAAAACCGTACATGAGACCTCAGCTTCATACGGCTCCTCTATGGTCACAAATAAATGTAAGTATTTGTTCGGTATTATTGTAATTTTTAGATTCTAATTCTAAATAGAATAATACCGGGGAGTCCAAAATTAGACCAACGAAATTCCGTCTGCTAGAATAAAAAAAGCGCTTCCGAATTGATCTTTTCCATTAAAATTTTAATTTTTCTTTATTTGGTAATAACTTCATCCTTAAATAAAATACTCGTTATATCAATAAATTAGGTTTTATCAATAACTCTAAAGAAAGAATTAGTTAGAAAGAATTGATCATTAATTCCAAATTTATGATTAAGAATTCCATGTATGTGTATACATATGAATATGAATGGGGAAAAGAAATAAGAAATAAATATCCTGTATCGTATTTTTTTGTTTCAATATTTCCATTCTATTTCTTTTTCTCCTGTCCTATTCTTCTTTCTCAGAGGAGAGGAGGTACTCTGAAAAAAAAGAAGGATTAATTCGTTTTTTATAGTCATTTCTTTAATCAGTGAATAGGAGCATACTCGAGATCGGAATCGTGGAGAAGTACTACTTGGTCATTTCTACCAACTTAAAGTCCTCATTATGATTCGTTTTATCCAAAGTTTTATGCAAAAATACCCTTTTTTATATCTTACATTATCCCCATTACTAATCTTTTGTGTACCTTGGTGTTCCTAACTGTCCACTGATTTTTGATTGATCCCCGGTATGGTAATAAATACAAGACAGTAGTAGAAACCCCATACAGTTGATCTTTTATACCCGCTTCAAGATATGATAATTGGTCAAAGAATCTTAATCTTGGGGTAAACAGTTTATACTGCTTATGTTTATATTCTCGTACATAGGGAATGAGATTTAATCCTCTTACTGCAAATTTCTAAGCAGTTTGCTTTTACTCATCTAACTATCTAGCTTAATTCATCAACCCTAATGATAAAAAAAAAGAAAATATCCATTGAATATATTAAATTTCTTTATTCCATTTCTAGTTCTAGAAAATTTCTAGAAAAGAGGGAAAATAATAATGTTCTGTCGAATCACACGTAGAGATATTGATAACACACATAGAGTTAATGGTATTTCATAACTGATAGATTGAGCAGCAGCCCGTAGACCACCTGAAAAAGAATATTTATTATTCGACCCATATCCTGACATAAGAAGTCCAATAGGGGCAATACTTGAAATGGAGATCCATAAAAAAACGCCTATACTGAGATCGGCCAAAACAAGGCGATATCCAAAAGGAATTACTAAATAACTTAGTAGAACAGATATGACCGCTATAGACGGTCCCGCACTGAACAAACGAATATCTCCTCTAGATGGAAGGATATCTTCTTTAAAAAGTAATTTGGTTCCATCTGCTATAGCTTGAAGAATTCCCAACGGACCGGCATATTCAGGCCCAATGCGTTGTTGTATTGCTGCAGATATTTCTCTTTCTAACCACACAATTACTAGTACCCCTATTGTTATTCCCAATATAAGGGCGAAAATAAGAACAAAGATCCATATGAGTCCATAGACTTCTTTTAAAGATTCCGATCTAGAAAAAGAATTGATAGCTTGTACTTCCACTTCTGTCATATCAATTATCATTTCAACGATCAACTTCTCCCATAATGATATCTATACTACCTAATATCGTCATGATATCTGCCAATTTCATTCTTTTAACTAGTTGAGGGAGAATTTGCAAGTTGATAAAACCGGGTGGACGAATTTTCCATCTCCAAGGGAAAACACTACTATCTCCTATCAAATAAATTCCTAATTCTCCTTTTGGGGCTTCTACTCTCACATAAAGTTCTTGCTTCGACAATTCAAAATTGGGTGAAAGTTTTTTAGTAATAAATCTATATTCAAAATTATTCCATTCGGAATTTTTTGCTTTATCAAAACGTCGGACTTCTAAATTTTCATAAGGTCCTCCAGGAATTCCTTCTAGAGCCTGTTGAATAATTTTTATAGATTCCTTCATTTCACCGATTCGCACTAAATAACGAGCTAGTGAATCTCCTTCTTTTTGCCATTGGACTTCCCAATCAAACTTATTGTACCATTCATAACTATCAACTTTACGAAGATCCCATTGGATTCCAGAAGCTCGTAACATTGGTCCTGATAAACCCCAATTTATTGCCTCCTCTCCACCAATAATGCCCACTCCTTCAACGCGTTCCAAAAAAATAGGATTTCGCGTAAGAAGTTTTTGATATTCAACAATTCCTGTTAAAGAATAATCGCAAAAATCCAAACATTTCTCTATCCAGCCATAAGGTAGATCGGCGGCAACTCCCCCAATACGGAAATAATTATGCATCATTCGCATACCTGTAGCGGCTTCGAATAGATCATATAACAATTCCCTTTCTCTGAAAATATAGAAAAAGGGAGTCTGTGCACCGATATCTGCCATAAAAGGTCCAAGCCATAATAAATGAGAAGCTATACGACTCAGTTCTAGCATAATTATTCTAATGTAACTAGCTCTTTTAGGCACTTGAACGCTTTCTAATCGTTCTGGTGCATTTACTGTTATTGCTTCTGTGAACATAGTGGCTAAATAATCCCACCGTGTTACATAAGGCAAATATTGTATAATTGTTCGATTTTCCGCTATTTTTTCCATCCCTCTATGTAAATAACCCAATATAGGTTCACAATCAATAACATCTTCACCATCGAGAGTAACAATTAGTCGAAGAACACCATGCATTGATGGGTGGTGAGGACCCATATTAACTATCATGAGATCCTTTCTTGTAGCTGGTACAGTCATAACTTTTCTTCCTTAATTCAATTCATTATTCCATGAATTTAGCAAAATGAAGTTTATCAAAATGAAAAATCTAATAACTAAAGAAAAAATGCAAACCAATCTGAAACTTCAAATTAACGAGTTTTTGACTCCCGAATACCCAATTGGTTAATCAATTTCTTATAACGTACTCGATTTTTCTTTGACAAATAATCCAACAGCCGTTGACGTTTTCTCAGAATTTTTCGTAGACCCCTTTGCGATAAAAAATCTTTTTTATGTAATTTTAAATGTGAAGTAAGTCTCTGTATCTTATCAGTGAAACTAAATACTTGAAATTCAACAGATCCACAGTTTTTTTCTTTTTCTTGTCGAATAGCTGAGATGAATGAATTTTTGACCATAAAAACAAATTTTTCTCTATTTTTTTTTCTTTTACGCGGATTTTACCGATCAGGAAAAATAATAATTTTGATTATACTTGTTATTTCCAGTTATTCGAATCTAGTACAAAAAAAATTTGATTTCTTCATTCTTCATATAGAATTTTTTCTATCCAAATCAAATTTTCAATTTGCTTTGGATAGAAAGGAACGATCCATTTTTTTTATTCAAGATTTTTCTATTCAGGAAAGAGAATGTTTTTTTTTCGAAAAAAAAAATAAATATAAAATATATAGGAAATATACTATGTTATATTTATATTTATTATATATTATTAATATAATATTATTAAAGAATTCTGAATCGTGGATACATATGTATTCTTGATATACTGAAATGACTGCCATTATTGGTATCAAACCAATAACGATTCATACAAGCTAAATCTTCTAATCGATAATTGGGCCAAAGAAACAATTTGAATTTAATGAATTTCTTTGTATCCGCATTAAGATGTTTTTCCTTGTTCAAAAACTGTCCACAGTTGTTTATGTTATTTTGATTACAAAATATTGGATTTTTACCTATAATATTCCAATTCTGAGAATTAAAACAAATGAAAATTCTCAATTCTCTACGACGTCTGGGGGATAGAATATTTTCAGGAACAAGGAAATCATAATAATTTATGTTTTTAGTCACAAGTGTATTGCTGTGTTGTGCAACAGATTTATGAAAATTTTTTTTATCAACATATTCTTTTTTTATTATGTATTTTCCATCAGTTCGGCGTTTATTCTTATCAACCAATGAAATACCTATGGTTTGATATATAATATATTTTCCATCCCTTTTCATAGATAGACGAATTGGTTCGATAATAAATATGCCTCTTTTTACCAATTCTGTAAGAGTTAGATCTTTCTGAATCAACATTACATCTAGACGCATCTCTCCTCTTTGAATTGAGGATATAGCTATTTCCTTTGGATCTATCAGTCTAAGTAGAAGACAATATACCTTTATATTATTGATCATTCTTTGATTCAAAAGATCATCCCATCTTAATTGAAAAAGAAAATATTTTTTCAAGAAGAAATTGAGTTCCGCTTCTTTCTTGCTCTTAGATTGTTTTTTTTTTCTACCTTTTTTAATGTCTGCTCCTGTATAATCTGCTTCAACATCTTTTTCATCTTGTTTTCGTAAATCTGATACAAGATTTCCTTGACCTTGTTGTTCATTTTTTTTTTTTTTTACATTGATCTTTTTACTTTTACTAATATTTTCATAGAAATGAAAATGAAAAATAAGTAATTTGGTAGGTATGATCCACGGTTTCATTTTATACGCATTAAAAAGTAGTACAAATTCTGGGAAAAACCAAGGTTCTAGATTTGATATGGTACGATATAATATTTCTTGATTCATTCCCATCCAATCAAAAAAAGAATTTTTTTTTAATTTTTTAGAATTTATATTTTTAGTATTTTTATGAATCTTATGCGTATTGGCCCGGGTCTCAATATCAATATTATTTTTAATACAGAAATGGGGAATTTCATAATCAAAAAATTGTCTATCCATATTTTTGTTCGTATCAATGAGAAATTTTTTTTCTAGATAATTATTAATAACTATCCTTATCAATTCATAAAACGGTTCGGGTTTCAGTGTATTGAAATTATATGCAATTTTGTTGTTCTCTACTTCTTGTAATTGCAACGTTGACCCATAAATATATGGGTTCTTATTATCCTCAAAATTTATATATTTATATGATAAAAGATCATATCCGTAATGTTTTTTCAATTTGTCTTTTTCTTTTTGACTCATCAATGAATTTACTGCATAGTAATTTTCTTTCATGTAATGAATTAATTGGTCTTTTTCTTTTTTATATAAATCCGATTTCGTTGAGTCTTTCTTTTGAATTATACGATATTGGTTGGCCCTATTTTGCCATTTTTTCGGTACTAAATAAGACCACTTAGTCTGAGATAAATTGTATTGATAATGACCCCTTAACCACATTTTCCATTTATTCATTCTATACTTATGCATTTTCTTATGCTTTGGTTTGGAACCAAATATGCCTCGTGTTGTACAATAATTCTTTATTATATCTGTAAGAAAAGGATAGGTGTTATGATATTGAAGTACAGATTTCAAAGGATATTTTTTAAGTAATTGATTTTGTGAGAATTTGTAAAATACATATGCTTGAGACAAAGACGATAAGTCCCAATAAATATTATAATTTTTATTGCTAATACTAAAATTAGTATTATAAAAAGTATTATAAAACGACCTTTTTATAGTCGAAATAAAGTTCATTGTATTTTGATTTGTCTTTTCAATTCCTTCTTGATTTTTTTTATCATTATAAATGGATTTAGTTAAAATTTTGTTTGTTGATTTAAAGAAAAGTTGTGCATTTATTTTTGGAATCTTAATGATACATAGTAATATATTCATGTATATTTTTTCAATGAAGGATTTTATAAAATAATGCGATTTACGTATTAATCGGATATTTTTTCTTTTAAATATTTGCCAAATATCCTTCTGTAATTCCGATCTTTTATCATCATAAGTTAGAACCATTTTTTTCTTGTCTTTTGCGATTCCTTCTATTTGACTCTTAATTGTGATTGTCTTATTAGCAAGATCTTTCATTTTTGTTTCGATGAGTGAATAATTTGCATTTACACAATTTAGGGATTGAATTGCAATGGTCGATTCGCGAAGAATCTTATTATTTATATTAGAATCTCCTCCATTTTCATTCGGTTCATATACTTTAACCCTACTCGATTTTAATATGGGTTTTACTTTTTCAAGTTCTTTCATTATTAGGTCTATAAATAGAATTATTTTGATGACCCATCTTCTTTTTTTTTTTTGAACTTTTAGAACCCCATTTCCTCTTTCTTTGAAAACTCTTATAACTTGTAAAATTTTCTTTTTAGCTTTTATCGTTTTTTTTTCGAGTTCTTTTAAAATGGGTTCAAAGAAAGAAGGTCGTTTTCGGGGAGACCCAAAAGGTAGCTCTGTTTCTCTTCCCCAAACTGTTAAAAAACAAAAATGATCTTTTTTCTCTTTTTTTCGCCTTTGCTGATCTCCATGATTAAATTGTACCTTAGATCTTTGCCAAGGTTTCAGACAAAAAGGAAATAGAATCTTTATTTGAATACCATCTCTTAACCAATTTTTGGGAAATTCCGTTTCTGATAATTGAACACCATTATAAGTACATTTAACATGCATTTCTCCGTTCCATTCCTTCAAATCCTCGTACCATTCGGGAAATTGCAATAATAACATACGACTAATATTTTTAGCTATTATCAATACGGGTAATATAACATATTTTCTAAGAAAAGATTGGGTTACTAATATTAAACCTCTTATTGCTTGAGTAAATATAAAGCTATCCCAAGCCTCTGATATTGCTATTCGTTCATTTTCCTCTTCTTTCTCTTCGTTTGTTTTCTCGTTTTCTTTTGTGTGTTCTTGCTCAAAATAATCAATTTGAGATTCTGAGGTTCTCCCTAACCAATTCTTAATTTTAAATATATCAAAAAACGAAAAAAAAAATGTTTTGTCTATTCGATCCAAAAAAAGTGGAGAATGCACATTTGCTTGAAACATTTCCCAGATAATTGTTTTACGTCTTTGAGCACGCATAGATCCTTTGATTATACCACGGCGAAAATCAGATTGTTGTGAGTAACGTATCAAAGCCACCTCGTCTTCTTCATCACTAGTATTACTAGTAATATTATTAGTAGCACTCAAATTAGTACTCTGATCGTTATCAGTATCAGTATAAATTACCACGCGTTTCCCCTTTCTTGACCGAATTTCAGGATCTTCTGTCGATTCTTCTTCATCTTCTT